ATTCAAAACCGAACATGAAAATTTTGTTTCATTCGGCTCCTTTATGGAAGATTGATGTATTCCCAGAAACAAAAATGAGATCCATAACATCTATGTCAGCTTTTCTTGTTAAAGACACCCAAAGCCACTTGCTTTCTAGATGATCCCTCTAGAGGAGGGAGATTCTATTATCCCAAATCCGTCTAATCTAGTTACTTCGTTCCCTATTTCCACTCGAGGGATCCTGAGGAAAAGAATTTAATTTCCACCGAGCTAAAATAATATGCTGATGGTTCTAGTAAACCAAAACCACCATTTTCTAGCTATTTGGCTTTAATCTTATCTTTACAAGACAAAAATGGAAGATCTAGTTACGATTGGAAATGTACTTATGTTTTTTATCTTCATCCATAGATCCTTTACTTATTCATTTTAATTGAAAGATTTGATCCAATTTTTTTTAATTATGCTTCGTGACTCTATAACCTTTTTATTCAATTTCAATTGAACTTTGGATACAAATCGTGAGAATTTCTATTTTTCCTCAAATAGACTATTGAGGGGAAAAGGATTAAACTCTTTTCAGGAAATAAAGTTTTTTTTTGATCGGAATATGAAAAACCCGAAAGACCCCTTAACTTTTTAAGTTATTAATTGAACGAATCACACTTTTACCACTAAACTATACCCGCTTCATATTCATTATTATATATGAATATACCTTTTTTTTGTCGAACAAAGGAATGAGATGCTATCTTAATAGCATCAGACTTATTAAAACTTGAGCGTTGACACTTTATCCCCATCCCCCCGGACTGGGGGTCCTTGAAGGCGAAGTACAGAAAGTTTTTTAAAATAACCAAATTCTAATAAAATTAGAATAAAGATAAAGCAAAAGGTCTCATTTTTCACTTGTTATAAGTCATTACTGACAGTCCCAAATTGAAGGAATTAGCGAAGCTGGCCTATAACCACGACGAATTCCTCATTTTTTTTACTTTCCCCTCAACTGACGGATTTTTGAATTTGAATTCGGAGTCCCTTGAACAAATAAAAGAGTTATGTTATATATGTTATAACATATGTGTTTTCATTTTTGCTATTATATTGTTTAATATCTGTATGTGTTTTTTTCCAGTTAAATAATTAACTAAATTGAGAAAAAAGACTAAAAATTCAAAATAATACTTAATACTAATTAATAAAAAATAAAAATGAAAGAATTTGAATATTCTTTCATTTTCATATTCTATAGTATTCATATTCTATAGTATTATATTAATAATACTAAGAAATTACACTTTAAATGGAGATGAAAATTGTCTTTATTGTTACTTCAATAACTTCAATAACAAGTATCTTTGATTTGATATAATAAAAACAAAAAATGAAATCCTTTGATCTATGAAATGATTGATTCATCAGAAGTAATGTAATAGCCCGGCCAGTACTTAACCAGGCCGGGGGAATGGACCTTTCTTACAAAATGAAAATCAAGGAAGTAAGGTTTTTTTCTATATCTATTCTATTGAAGATAAGATATCTGTGTCGAATTATTACATTATCTAAATTAAATTACTAATCAAATAAATAGATCTCTTATCTAGTTTAATAGAAATATATTTATATAGAATATATCCATATTACTATATTTCTATTACATTACTGTTATTTTATTCTTATATTATATATATAATTTATAATACTTATATAATTATAATAAGAATATTTGAATAATAAAAATAAAGAAAAACGCGCTTTTTCAATTTCAATCTTTTTTACTTCGCGTGTCACATCACATAAAAAATTTGCAATTTGAATTGGGAGAGATGGCTGAGTGGACTAAAGCGGCAGATTGCTAATCCGTTGTACGAGTTATTTGTACCGAGGGTTCGAATCCCTCTCTCTCCGCCCCCCCCGATCGCTTCAGACTTTCAAAATCGTATTTTTTATTCCTCACGTCCAGGATTGCGGCCCGGATCATTAGATAAGAATCCAAAGATGAAGAGAGAAACAAAAAATATTACTACTGTGTAAACAAAGAGTTTGAGAGTAAGCATTACACAATCTCCAAGATTTTTTTTTGAAAAGGGAAATGGATTGCCTATTTTTTATCACATACACTATGTTGACATAACACCCCAAAAATAAAAAAAAAATGAAGTGGAATCTTTTCTTGAAAAAGGTATGTAATAATAATAAGAAAAGCAAGATTCTGATTCCTTCATTACCCAAAATTTTTGGTCATATCCATTATTTGGTATTGTGGGATCTTTAGAAAGTCCTTGTTTACTGGAAGGTCAGAACGAGGAAATAAGTTGATCAAAATTTATCACCGCGCGGTTATTCAATATAATACAAGAATTTCTATTTTTGAATGGGGGATTCATAATGTTAAATTTTTAAGATCTTATAAATTTATAGAAAATTTGTTTCGGATAAATCATGAATTTTTTGGAGCATTAAAGATTTTATCGAAAACTTACAGCAGCTTGCCAAACAAAGGCTAAGAGCAAAAATAGTACAGGTATGACAGGCATAACATCTACGATAGGATTGAAAAAGGCATAAGCCTCGGGCAATTTGCCGAATAAAAAACTACTCGAATAAAGGGTAGAATTAAGACAGATACAGATTAAACTAAAGATATTAAGCATAACAAACATTTCATTCTTGTAGATTAGAAAATTAGATTTTGATTGAGTTCTTTTTATGAGGGAAAAATGAAAAGGTGGGTCAAAAAACCTTCTTGTTCTTCAAAAATTCTCAAATCAAAAATCTTCCCTTTCATTCTCAAATGAGAATACAAGGAATTTGAGTTTCATACAATATCTTAATTGAATTTTATGGAATGATCAATCATTTTTTCTATATTTCCATGTGTTGAATCCTAGCAGTAATATATTTCATATATATTTGAGTTGGGATTGACGAACGACTAATATTAGTGTTTATTAGTATCTATTAGTGTTTATTAGTATCGAAGAGAAATTTGAAATAGAAATGGGGCGTGGCCAAGTGGTAAGGCAACGGGTTTTGGTCCCGTTATTCGGAGGTTCGAATCCTTCCGTCCCAGAGTGTCTCTATGAGAAAGGAAAGATTCTTCTCTTTAACAAATTTCTCTTTAAGCTTGGAAATTTTTTTCTTTAATCTTGGATATGAGATAATGTGATCTCACCTTTTGTTCTGATTTTTCTATAAGAATTAGACTTTTTTCATTTAGTTTCTCACAAATGCGATTGAGTGTACGGGTAGAAATAAAGATATTTCATTGAATTCTAAATTCAAAACCATTTTTTGGTATATCATTACCCCTCAGAGACTACTATTTGAATAGTCATATTGAAGTAAGTTACTTAGGTAAACTCTTTGTTCCATGAAATGTGAATTCTCGCATTATGTAATTCTGAATTGAAATAGAAAAAAATTTTCTATTCAATTCCCCAACCCAAGGAAAGAAAGCCTAAAGAAAAGTGTGTATCTTACATACTGTACATGGAGACTAAAGATTACGTGGTTTTTGGTATGAATTTTCTTCTTTTCTTGTTCGTCTTAAAATTTCTAAACCAGTAAAAAAAGTAAAACCAAATTGCTCCGGATCCCCCTTTTTTATCTTATTCAAATGAATAATTGGAAATTCACGTAATGTATCTATTAATATTAAATAGATGGAAATTCTTATATTCTATTTGCTTTACTTTATGTAATTGGCGAAAAGATTTTTGAACCTAAAGATTCGATTCTTGATTCTAATTTTGTTTTTCATCTGAAAGAATACCGAATTCAATTTTACTTTATACTTTACACGAGACCTTTTCTATTTCATACTCATGAAAACAAAAACTCTTTTTTTATTAACCTGAGTACTCGAAGAAATTTTTTAAATCTATATTATAGATATAGAGAAACTTATGACTTTTTCGAGTTATTGGAATAGCTTATATTTTGTTAATAACTGATTTTATTCCGGAATTGGAAAACCTATAGGGCCATTCTTTTGAGATTTAGAGTTTATTTGTTCGAGAAGAATTTTTTCATTTTCATAATTTAACATCCCGAATGATTGTTGAAGATTTTAATTAGATTTAAGTAAATCCATTTATTTTTTTTTCGAAATTCCTTTCACTCCATAGGATAGAGGGGCGAATTAAATCCTTTATAATATAAGACTTTTTCCAGATAATTATTTACCTCTACATAGATACATACATAAAAAATATTATGTACCATTGAGCCAATGACTATTCATGATTCCATAGTGAATCAATTCCATACCGGTTCAAAATAAAATTTTAAATGAGAGGAATGTTATGGTAAAACTTCGTTTAAAACGATGTGGTAGAAAGCAACGTGCGACTTGAAGGACATAATTCACTGTGGATTCTTACATCCGCTATTTTCTATAGGAATGAAGATGCTCTTGAATCGACATAGTTTGTTCTGTTCCTGTTAGGAACCTAATTTGTATTGGGTTGGTAAATAGGAACAGAATAGTACATGATGGAGCTCGAGCAAAACGTATTGATTCATTTATCGGGGGGGCGAATCTAGGGTTAGTAACAATTAATAAATTAGACTACTTTGTAAGTATATCCTCAATATAGAAATTTAAATTGAAAATTGAAGGATTCAAATCCGAACAAGTTTGAAATGAAATCAAAAAAAAATTTTATATTACATTACAAAGGAATAAATCGTTCATATTATCTTTCCATAGACCATAGAAAGAAATAACAAAAAACAAAAGGTATGTTGCTGCCATTTTGAAAAAAAAAAGGGGGGGTAAGGATCACCGAAGTAATGTCTAAACCTAATGATTTTAAAAAGTAAAGAGAAAGAATTCCGGAACAAGGAAACACTATTTTCAATTGTCTCAATAGTTTATTTTTAGTATAATGATGGGGACTAAAAATAGATTCGAGACGAAACAAACAAAAGAGATTAGAGACGACTCAAGAAATGCCTAAGGATTTACCTTCGGACTTTTTCAGAATTACTCAACTTGAGTTATGAGTACGAATGATATTTATTTTTTTCTTTTTTTTTTATGTAAGTAATAAGTAAGAACAAAAAAACTTAAATCATAGTCTAATTCATAAATTTTTTAATTTTAATATATTTGATTTTGATTTGACATTATATACAGAAATATTAGAATCATTTTTTCTCGAGCCGTATGAGGAGAAAACCTCTTATACGTTTCTAGGGGGGGGTTATTTATCTATATCTATCCCAATGAGCGATCTATCAAATCGTTGCAATTGATGTTCGATCCCGACGAGAAGGAAGAGATCTTCGAAAGGTGGGTTTTTATGATCCAATACAAAATCAAACTTATTTAAACGTTCCTGCTATTCGCTATTTCCTTGAAAAAGGTGCTCAACCTACAAGAACTGTTCATGATATTTTAAGAAAAGCAGAATTTTTAAAAGAAAAAGCTTCATAAATAAAAATTTATAAAAAAGAAAGGTAACTAGTATACATTTGTGGGGTAATTATTTACTCACAATTTGCTCTTTTCTTGTTCTATATTATGTTTTATATTTCTATTATTTATTTACCATATTTCTTGTTGTGCCAATCCAACACAAATCTTTATTTTGTGTAATTTTTTTTTATTTCATTTTTTTTCTCAACAATTTATTCATATTGACAATGGTGTATCGAACAAATATAATTCGATCGTAGATAAATAGATCTGTTTATTCCGATCTTATGGGTTTTTCCTTTTGTTATACAAGATATAAATCTATTTTTTTAACGAAAATCAAAAATTTTTTGATTTTCTAAAAAAAGAGGGGGGGTAGTCTTTAAATGTAAATTTTTACATTTTTTTATCTGTTTAATCCGATCTACTTTGCTATTTTGTTTAATTGATCATCCAATCTTTCCTTTATATTTATTTTGAATTCAAAATTCAATGTTTTTACGTAGTTGTATAGTTCAATTCCATTTTTCCGCTTGTATATACGTATTTATCTGGGTTGCTAACTCAATGGTAGAGTACTCGGCTTTTAAGTGCGATTATGGTTTTTTACACATTTGGATGAAGTAACGAATTCGTCCATACTTTTGGTAGAGTCTATAAGACCACGACTGATCCTGAAAGGTAATGGATGGAAAAAACCGCATGTCGTAATAAAATAATAAGAAAAAATGAAATTCTACTTTTATTTTGTGAATTTCTTATTATATTCTTTCTTGTTTTTTTTCTTTTAAGAAATTCACAGTTAGAGTTTGGTCTAGTGAATAAATGGATAGAGCTCTATGGCTCTAATTCTGGTAAAAAAAAAGCAACGAGCTTCTATTCTTAATTTGCATAATTTCCCGATCTAATTAAACGTTAAAAATAACTTAGTGCCTGATGTGGGGAAGGGGTCTCCTGTGAATGGACCTTTGATTCTTTTTTTTAAGAATAAAAAAAAATCCTAACTATTTTCTATTATGGATTGGAAACTAATGTGTAGAAGAAACAGTATACTGACAAAAAAAAATTTTCCAAAGTCAAAAGAGCGATCGGGTTGCAAAAATAAAAGATTTTTGATCCTCTGATATTTTAATAAAACGAAGATAAACCCATTGGCCCATTGGATAGAAGGGGAGAGGAAAAAGATCTGTTGATTGGATTCTGTATTTCCGGGGTATATATATATATTTTTTTCATACATGATACATACCATACTCTGTTCTGACCGTATTGCACTATGTATAATTTGATAATACAAGAAATACCTATTGTTTCTGGTTCAAGTAGAAATTGAAGTCAATGGAAGAATTACAAGGATATTTAGAAAAAGGTAGATCTTGGCAACAATATTTCCTATATCCGTTACTCTTTCAGGAGTATATTTATGCACTTGCTCATGATCATGGTTTAAATGGTTTGATTTTTTATGAACCCGTAGAAGTTTTTGGTTATGATAAAAAATCTAGTTTATCACTTGTAAAACGTTTAATTACTCGAATCTATCAAAAGAATTCTTTGATTTCTTCGGTTAATTATTCTAACCAAAATTTATTTGTTGGGCACACCCGCAAATTTTTTTTTTATTCTCGTTTTTATTCTCAAATTATATCAGAAAGTTTTGCAATTATTGTGGAAATTCCATTTTCCTTGCGATTAGTATCTTATTTAGAAAAAAAAGAAATACCCAAATATCATAATTTACGATCAATTCATTCAATTTTTCCTTTTTTAGAGGACAAATTATTGCATTTAAATTATGTTTTAGATATACTAATACCTCATCCCATCCATATGGAAATCTTGGTTCAAATCCTTCAGTGCTGGATCCAAGATGTTCCCTTTTTACACTTATTGCAATTATTTCTTCACGAATACCATAATTGGAATAATCTCCCCATTACTCAGAAGAAATCTATTTATGTTTTTTCGAAAGAAAATAAAAGATTCTTTTGGTTCCTATACAATTCTTATGTATTTGAGTGCGAAATTTTATTAGTGCTTATTCGTAAACAATCTTCTTATTTACGATTAACTTCTTTTATAACTTTTATTGA